TAGTAGTTAAAATAGGAAAGTCAAAATCGGTTCATATTAAAATTAAAAAGTCTTCTTTGTTTCTTTCAATTCAATCTCATTTTTTCTGGCTCGGCTATACTATCCAGCCGAGCCATTCTCCTTTTTTTATGATGCTAAGAAATAAAAAAAGCCAATAAAGAAAAAATATATTAATCCAACAAAAGGAGAGAGAGGGATTCGAACCCTCGATAGTTATTTTTTATGAACTATACCGGTTTTCAAGACCGGAGCCATCAACCACTCGGCCATCTCTCCGAAAGATAATTTCTATTTTATCTTTTTTTTTCGCCAAATAGAACATAGCCCTATGAGTTAATACGATCACTATGTAGAAAAAGATATAGGGTGTGACTTTCTTTATCTTTATAAGTCTATCCATCTGTCTATATAAATAAATGAGATACACGATCCAGTATACCCATTTGTGAAGTCAAAAAGAACCTTTAACTTCATGTCCGAATAGAATAAAAGTGGTAACAAGAAGTTGGAAATAAGTCATCTCGAATTAACGGATTCATGATAAAATCCCTTTATTTATTAAAATTTTTTAGTGGGTAAGAGGATTAAATGGTGTATATTCTTTTGTTAATAGCTTGGAGGATTAAAAACATGACTATTGCTTTCCAATTGGCTGTTTTTGCATTAATTATTACTTCATCAATCTTACTGATTAGTGTACCCGTTGTATTTGCGTCTCCTGATGGTTGGTCGAGTAACAAAAATGTTGTATTTTCTGGTACATCTTTATGGATTGGATTAGTCTTCTTGGTGGGTATCCTTAATTCTCTTATCTCTTGAATTCATTCGGTGCAGATCCAAAAATGAGATGACCCCTCCCATTCTATAAATTACACATTCAAATTCAATATAAGTATAAGTCCATAAAATGCAAATAAAGCAAACAAAAAATTTAGAGGGGGGGTCGAACTTCTGGAACTTGAGTAAAATATTAATAAAAAATGAATAAATATCAATTTACTAAATATGAAATAATAATAAATAACTAAATAAAAAAAAAAAAATAACTAAATAAAAAAACGAATCAAAAATTGATATCTGATATTCAATATAGAATATAATCTTTTATGGAAATAGAGAATAATATATTCTTGAATATGGAATTCAATAATAATATTATAGAATAAATATATTATTAATATATAATATTAATATATATATTTCTATATATTAATAGAATTGTTAATTGAACTGATTTGGCGGTAGAATTTTATGAAATGACTCCAAACCAAAGAGTGTATCTCGTATAGCTTTGAACAAATATTATCCATAAATTTCTTATCAAGAAGGCAAAAAAATGCGGATATAGTCGAATGGTAAAATTTCTCCTTGCCAAGGAGAAGACGCGGGTTCGATTCCCGCTATCCGCCCAAATATAAATGGATTCAAAAAGATAAAAGATTCGGTATAGTTGACCAGGAAATATAGTAATTTTTTCTTCGCGTCTCAAAAGACAAGTATTAATTAATGACTAGTTAATAGAATCAAACTTACATTTGTTGAAAAAAAATGTTGCGGAGACAGGATTTGAACCCGTGACCTCAAGGTTATGAGCCTTGCGAGCTACCAAACTGCTCTACCCCGCGATGAAACAAAAAAACTTGGACTAAACTCTAATAAACAAAGACGAATTGAATGCGCCCCTATTCCATATCTGTACAAATAGAATAGCCTATTTAGACAGAATGGTAAAGGGGCCTCGTCGATCATAGAAAAAAATAGAAAAATTAAGGGATACTTAAATCCTTACCAGCTTGATCTTGTTGCCCCTGGCAACAAACATGCATGAACCATTTCCCGAAGGATGTGTCCAGATAGTCCAAAGTCTCGATAGTTAGCTCTTGGTCTTCCGGTCGAAAAGCAACGTCGATGAAGACGTGTAGGTGCACTATTACGCGGTGGGGATTGTAATTTTCCATGAATTTTCCACTTCTCACTTAGCGACGGAATCTGACTTATTTCCTTTTTTGAGGATCGACGAATCAAATGATATTTTTGTTCTAATTTTTGCCTTTTCTTCTCCCTATAAATCAAACTTTTCTTTGCCATAATGCTTCAGTTCCTCTTATTATCAATGATAATGATACAAATCGGATCCTAGATGTAGAAATAAATATAAGAGTGCAATAATATATTTTTTTTATTAATATTAAAAAAAATATATTATTGCGGATAGAATACATAAATAATTAACCGAATTTGCCCGATGTGGAGGCAATCAAGAAAGCCGCATAAGTGAATATATAACCTACAGAAAAGTGAGCTAATCCAACCAATCTTGCTTGCACAATTGAAAGAGCTACTGGTTTATCTTTCCATCGAATCAAATTTGCCAAAGGTGTACGTTCATGAGCCCATGCTAAAGTTTCAATCAATTCCTGCCAATAACCACGCCAGGAAATTAAGAACATAAATCCAGTAGCCCAAACAAGATGCCCAAATAAGAACATCCATGCCCAGA